TATTGAATACAAAGGGGTATTCCTTTTTCCACTATAATTTTGAAAATGAACGTTTAAATGCCCTTCAAAAGTAAGTAAATAGATCCGACACATATAAAATGCGGTTAATCCCGCCGTAGACCAAGCTATTATTGCAAAAATAGGTGAATACAACCAACTATCATTAAGAATTTCATCTTTGGACCAAAAACAAGCAAGGGGTGGAATACCGCAAAGAGAAAGTGTACCTAATAAAAAAGAATTTTTAGTAATTGGTACATGTTTTGTTAAACCTCCCATAAGGACCATATTCTGACTTTTTTTTGGACAATATCCAACAAGAGCTTCCATTGAATGAATAACGGATCCCGATCCTAAAAACAATAATGCTTTGGAATAAGCATGCGTAATCAAATGAAATAAAGCACTGCGATAAGACCCCATACCTAGAGCTAACATCATATAACCCAACTGAGACATTGTGGAATAGGCTAAACCCCTCTTAATGTCTTTTTGAGCAAGAGCTAAAGTAGCTCCTAAAAAAACTGTTATTATTCCTATCAAAGATATAAAATTCATTATGTGGGGTATTACTATGAAAAGAGGCATAAGTCGAGCTACAAGAAAAATTCCCGCTGCTACCATCGTAGCAGCATGTATAAGGGCCGAAATAGGAGTCGGCCCTTCCATTGCATCAGGTAACCATACATGAAGGGGAAATTGTGCAGATTTAGCAATCGCACCGGCAAATAATAGAACAGCGCACAAAGTAACAAATACAAAATTGACCTCATTATTAGAAATCAAGTTATTGAATATTTGGAATAAATCACGAAATTCAAAACTCCCCGTTACCCAATAAAATCCTAAAATGCCTAATAATAAACCAAAATCGCCAACACGATTAGTTACAAACGCTTTTTGACAAGCCTTTGCTGCAACAGGTCGTGTGAACCAAAATCCTATTAATAGATACGAACATATTCCGACTAATTCCCAAAAAATATAAATTTGTATCAGATTTGAACTAGTAACTAATCCCAACATGGAAGTACTGAAAAAACTCATATAAGCAAAAAATCTCAAATATCCGTGATCATGAGACATATAATTATCACTATAAATAAGAACCATAATTCCAACAGTAGTGATTAATATTGACATAATAGAAGTAAGTGGATCAATCAAGTATCCGAATTCTAAAGAAAAATCATTATTGATAATCCAAGACCATACATATTGATAGACAGAACTGCTATTTATTTGCTGAATAGACAGATTCATGGAAAAAATCATGACTATACTTAACAATAAAACGCTCTGAAAAGCCCACATACGACGAAGACTTTTTGTTGCCGTCGGAAAAAGAAGAAGTCCCAACCCTATTAACATAGGAACTGGAAGTGGAAGAAAAGGTATTATCCACGCATATTGATATGTCTGTTCCATAAAAAAAGTTTTTTATTCTTAATTAATTGTTTCCGATTCACCGGATCTTACCTCTTTCAAAAAAGTCAATAAAAAATAAAGATATGCACTAACTTATTTAAAAATTTTATAAGTATTTATTCTGAGTCTTTTCAAAATCGTTCAAATGTTCAAAACAAGAAGTTACGATTGGTCAAATGATATGACCAAGTCACATATAAAAACGAATACTTATAATAATAATAGGAAAATAAAAATATAAATTATTATTACGATAAATTATCGTAATAATAATTTATATTCTTATATTCGTAGAACAAGGATAAAAATTTAGGCTAAAAAAAGTACTTGATGCTGATATGAATTATAGGATTAACTAAGGTCATCGGTCTAATGAAATAAAAGCTCTTTATTTTTGTTAGTTTATTTCAACTCATTAACTAATTCATTATGGGATTGATTGTTTTGCATTTCAATCAAAACGATTTATTAGTAAAGTTTAGAAGATTATAGATCTAAAATGAACTTTTTTTATCGAGAAAAAAAAAATGACTGAGATATTTTTTTATCAAACCACGTATCTTTTAACAGATTTCTTACTAGTCTCATTCGACCTTCAAAATTCAATTATTGAATTTAGGTGTATTTTTTCTTAAGTTTGACTAAAAAAAGACTCAATTTATTAGGCAAAAGTTTACAATCCTTTGAGGTATTTTATTACATGTATAGAATGAGGAAAAGAAAGGTCTTTTAGGTTCTTTATTTTTTTTTTTTTTATTAAGTTTTATTTAGAAGATTCTAAAGATATAACTTTTAGAGATAAACAACGAGAACTAAGAGTTCCAAACCAAAAATTTTTGGTTTTACAACTAGGGTATGGAATCAAAATTTTCTTATTTCGAGTAATTTTTGCTCCGATTTTCACGGATCTTTGACATATATATTTCTTTTTTAATAAGAGAATCGTATTTAGAGAAAAAATAGATAATCAATAGGAAATAAGAATTCGTTTTGAACAATAGATGTCTTTCACATCCAACTATAACAATGAGTAACTTTTAAATGGCAGTTCCAAAAAAACGTACTTCGATATCAAAAAAGCGTATTCGTAAAAATATTTGGAAAAGGAAAGGATATTGGGCGGCGTTAAAAGCTTTGTCATTAGGGAAATCTCTTTCTACTGGAAATTCAAAAAGTTTTTTTGTACGACAAACAAATAAGTCCTAAGGGAATATTAGGAGTGTATTTGAGTCAAAAAATGGGCTCAGTAATTTGTTAATATCAATAGTTAATATAAAATTAACAATTGGTAGTCCATATTCTAATCAATATAAAATAGACCCTTTATCTTATAAAAGAATTCTTCTGTTTTCTAAAAAAAAAAAGAATTAAATAAAAAAATACAAAATTTTTTATTTATTTTTAGTATATTTTCACTCAAATTTTGGTGGTGGGGAAAATAAGACTCCCCATCGACCTTTACAATAATGAAAAATTTTTATATTTCTCGGGAAGGGCCTATATAAGGTTTTTAGTTCAAATTAATGAATTGTTGAAACTAATTGATTCCACGTTCAAATGTGGATAATTTTCTGACTTCTTAATTTATTTACTATATGTAACGAATTCGCCATATATCTCCATTATTCCGACCAATCAATATCAATAAAAGAACTTAATTGTTGAGATTGAGATATTATGTTATGTACAAATAATGTGTCAATTTGAAGTAATCCAAAATAGACATATTTTAAATTCATTGAGAATTTTTATTTTTTGTTTCAAATTTATGAAATCAGATAAACCAGAAATCATGACAATAAAAGTAAAAAATGAAAACAGTTTTCTTATTCTATTGAGAGAATTATCTAGTTGCAAGAGTTGTATTTTAGAATAGGATAACCAAAGTTAAAACCCTAAGATAAATAAACGATAAATAAACCGGACATCCTAAAGTAAAATAAATGAAACTAATGAACCTTAAAATTAAATTTTGAAGTCATTTTTTTATCCATATTAAATCTTTACTAAAAAAAAAAACTTATTTGATTGAATTGACTTGTTCAATGAATAGAAATAGGCTATTATGAGTTCGAGCAAGCCGCTATGGTGAAATCGGTAGACACGCTGCTCTTAGGAAGCAGTGCTAGAGCATCTCGGTTCGAGTCCGAGTGGCGGCATGCCATCTTCTAAAACAGATCCAATAGATCCTATAATAAAAATAAATCAAACTCCCCATTTCTATTTCTTAATTAATATAAGGGATTACCTCCCTTTTTTCATTTTTATGATATTTTCAACTTTAGAGCATATATTAACTCATATTTCCTTTTCTATTGTTTCAATTGTAATTACAATTCATTTGATAACCTTATTGGGCAATGAAATCATAAAACCATATGATTCGTCAGAAAAGGGGATGATAGCTACTTTTTTATGTCTAACAGGATTATTAATCACTCGTTGGATTTATTCGGGCCATTTCCCACTAAGTGATTTATATGAATCATTAATTTTTCTTTCGTGGAGTTTCTCCCTTATTCATATAGTGCCTTATTTTAAAATAAGAAAAAATCATTTAACCACAATAACTGCCTCAAGTACTATTTTTACCCAAGGCTTTGCTACTTCGGGTATTTTAAATGAAATACATAAACCCATAATATTAGTACCCGCTCTACAATCCGAGTGGTTAATAATGCACGTAAGTATGATGATATTGAGCTATGCGGCTCTTCTTTGTGGATCATTATTATCAGTAGCACTTCTAGTCATTACATTTAGAAAGATTTTTTATAGTTCTAAAAGTAATAATTTATTAAAGTCATTTTCATTTGAGAAAATCCAATACAAGAATGAAAGAAACAATATTTTAATAAAAAATAATTTTTTTTCTGCGAAGAATTATTACAAGGCCCAATTGATTCAACAATTGGATTATTGGAGTTATCGTGTGATTAGCCTAGGATTTATCTTTTTAACCATAGGTATTCTTTCAGGAGCAGTCTGGGCTAACGAAGCATGGGGATCATATTGGAGTTGGGATCCAAAGGAAACTTGGGCCTTTATTACTTGGATCGTATTCGCAATTTATTTGCATACTCGAACAAATAAAAATTTGCAAGGGGCAAATTCCGCAATTGTGGCGACTCTAGGCTTTCTTATTATTTGGATATGCTATTTTGGGGTCAATCTATTAGGAATAGGGCTACATAGTTATGGTTCATTTACATTAACCTCTAGTTAAATTCAAGAAAAGTTCTTACGAATACAAACAGAGTACAATAAGGTGTATAAAAAACACCTTGTCTCAACTGGCGAGAACCATGTGAATCAAGTAGTGTAGTGATTCACGCGGTTCTCGCAAAGACCAAGTATATTGGGTAAAAATTCAAATTCATATTTTGTTTTTACTTTACTGAAAATTTAAGAGAACCAAAATCCTTCTTTTTTTTTTCATTAGCCAACCAACTCTTTAAAATCTTAGGAGTTTTTTTTTTTCTTTAAGAAAACTATCTATAAAAATAATTAGATAGAATACCTTCAACCTTGTCAACTGATAGTGAAAGAACAAAATCGGGATACAGACCAAT